GAAGGAAGTTTATTCATTATTAAAGCCGAAGTAAACCAGGGTCCTACTGCGAAAAGATTAAAACCTCGAGCCCGAGGGCGGAGTTATCTGACCAAAAAACCCACTTGTCATATAACTATTGTTTTAAAAGATATATCCTTAGATGAATATGAATATAGAGACTATCTCGATCTCGAGTGCTCAAAAAACACTAGATTAATAAATAAAAAAAAGAACAAAACTATGACATGTCATGATACATATAGGAATGGGGGATTATGGGACAAAAAATAAATCCACTAGGTTTCCGGCTTGGTACAACACAAAGTCATCATTCTCTTTGGTTTGCAAAACCAAAAAACTATTGCGAGGGTATACAAGAAGATCAAAAAATACGAAACTTTATTAAGAATTATATAAAAAAAAATATCAGAATATCTTCCGGTGTTGAGGGAATTGCACGGATAGAGATTCAAAAAAGAATTGATCTAATTCAAGTTATAATCTATATAGGGTTCCCAAAATTATTACTAGAAAATAGACCGCGAAGAATTGAAGAATTACAGATGAATGTACAAAAAGAACTTAATTGTGTGAATCGAAAAATAAACATTGCTATTACACGAATTACAAATCCTTATGGACACCCCAATATTCTTGCCGAATTTATAGCTGGACAATTAAAAAATCGAGTTTCTTTTCGAAAAGCAATGAAAAAAGCTATTGAATTAACGGAACAGGCCGATACAAAAGGAATTCAAGTACAAATTGCAGGGCGTCTTGACGGAAAAGAAATTGCGCGCGCCGAATGGATCAGAGAAGGTAGAGTTCCTCTACAAACCATTGGAGCTAAAATTGATTATTGTTCCTATACGGTTCGAACTATATACGGGGTATTGGGAATCAAAATTTGGATATTTGTAGACGAAAAAAAATAAGAGTTTACGGGTCTTTAGAGCCTCCCCATTAATGGAAATAAACCAAACAAAGAACGAGCTCTTTTTATCTTCAATCAAAAAAAAAATGATAAATTCCGCAATTCTATAGGGTTGAATAAAAATTCGATTGATTTTTTTATTTTTATATAATTGCTATGCTTAGTGTGCGACTCGTTGGTTTTTTTTAGGGCTAGGATTCCAAAAATGGACCGTCCTGTAGTATGAACTAATAACTATAGCACTAATAACCAACTCATTGCTTCGTATTATCTGAATCCAAAGAACCAGTCAAGATATAATATAGTGGTCATATCGTTGTAGCAACTGAAATTTGCATAACATAAAAACCCAATCTGATTGTAGGTTGTGAAGTTCGAAGTTGTGAAAGAAAATCAAAAAGCATGCGGATAAATGGAAGGATGAGAGAAAGAGAGAAAGAAAATATCAATGATATAAGATTCCAATATGTAAGGTCTGTAAGTCATCTCATAAAAAACAGTGTAATATAGCATCAATAATGATTCATCCCTAACTAGATGAATCCGCTCATAGAACAAAAAAAATAAAGAGCCCCGAGCCAATAAAAACTGAGAAAATTGACTTAAGAAAAAATTTCATTAAGGGCTCCGTTGGAGAATTCAGACCTAACCATTAATCGAGAAGCAATGGGAACGACGGAACCCGTGAATAAAGAAAAAGAAGATTCTATTGGAAATGAATCTTAATGATTTATTGGGTGGGATGGCGAAACGAACCCAGGAAATAAACTATTCTTTTATTCGTAGAGGTCATGAACTAACCCTACAACTGAAATAGATATTGAAAGAGTAAATATTCGCCCGCGAAAGGTTTATTTTTTGATTTTATTGGATTGATTCATTTTGATCGATCCGATATGGTAAAGGGCAAAACAAAATAAAGATTTGTTATAACGATAAAAAAAAAAAAAAAAGACATTGAGATTATCTATAAATAGAACATAAATGTTTCAATTCTATATCTAAACATGATATACAAATTTAGAATAGATTAATTAGATGAACTTTCAAAAAATCCTATGCTTCAGTATATTATTCATTAAATTCCCCTATATCTTGATAAAATCTTTTTTAGTCCTTTCATTCGCGAGGAGCTGGATGAGAAGAAACTCTCATGTCCAGTTCTGTAGTAGAGATGGCATTGAGAAAGAACCATCAATTATAACCCCAAAAGAACAAGATTCCGTAAACAACATAGAGGAAGAATGAAAGGGATATCTTATCGAGGTAATCATATTTGTTTCGGCAGATATGCTCTTCAAGCACTTGAACCCGCTTGGATCACATCTAGACAAATCGAAGCGGGGCGCCGCGCAATGACACGAAATGTACGGCGCGGTGGAAAAATATGGGTACGTATCTTTCCAGACAAACCAGTTACACTAAGACCCACGGAAACCCGTATGGGGTCCGGTAAAGGATCCCCCGAATATTGGGTAGCCATCGTTAAACCGGGTAGAATACTTTATGAAATGAGTGGAGTAGCTGAAAATATAGCTCGAAAGGCTATTTCAATAGCGGCGTCCAAAATGCCTATAAGAACTCAATTCATTATTTCGGGATAGGAATGTCGAAACAAAGGAAATAAATCTTGGGTATAAAAAATGCGGGTCTTCCTTTTTTTTTTTCTCTTTTTTTTTTACTTCGTCCTTTCAGTGCTTTACTTTAAATTAAACATTAAAAAAACGGACTCAAAAAACGATATGATTCAACCTCAAACCCATTTGAATGTAGCAGACAATAGCGGTGCCCGAGAATTGATGTGTATTCGAATCATAGGAGCCAGTAATCGTAGATATGCTCATATTGGTGACGTTATTGTTGCTGTGATCAAGGAAGCAGTACCCAATACGCCTCTAGAAAGATCAGAAGTGATCAGAGCTGTAATTGTACGTACTTGTAAAGAACTCAGACGTGATAACGGTATGATAATACGGTACGATGACAATGCTGCAGTTGTCATTGATCACGAAGGAAATCCAAAGGGAACTCGAGTTTTTGGTGCGATCGCCCGGGAATTGAGACAGTTGAATTTTACTAAAATAGTTTCATTAGCACCTGAAGTATTATAAGAGGGGACCGCGATATAGTGATAGTATGAAAATAAAATAGATAAATCAAAATGTTAGTAGAGTATGTCTCACGCATATACTTTTAATAATTTTCATAAAAAAAAGAACATGTTGATTATATCAAAATTTGGAAGCAACAAAATTTTCAGTTTATCATGGGCAAGGACACTATTGCTGACATACTAACTTCTATACGAAATGCTGACATGAATAGAAAGGGAACGGTTCGAATAGCATCTACTAACATCACCGAAAACGTTGTTAAAATCCTTTTGCGAGAGGGGTTTATCGAAAACGCAAGGAAACTCGTGGAAAACAAAAACAAAAAAGAGTTTTTGATTTTAACCCTACGACATCGAAGGAATAGGAAAGGGCCGTATAGACCCATTTTAAATTTAAAACGAATCAGTCGACCCGGTCTACGAATCTATTTTAACTATCGACGAATTCCTAGAATTTTAGATGGGATGGGAATTGTAATTCTCTCTACTTCTCGGGGTATAATGACAGACCGAGCGGCTCGACTGGAAAGAATCGGTGGAGAAATTTTGTGTTATATATGGTAATTATTCTGCTATCCGAATTGTATTTGGAACTTACTTTTATGTTGTGAGAAAAAAAAAGGGGAGGATTCCTCGAGGTTTAATTACCGAATAACTTACCAAAGGTATGCTCCGGGTTCTTTTAGATAGTTTAGAGAGCGAAGTAAGATTCTAGATTATGTTTCAGGAGGGATGTGACCCGTTTTTCTACATCTACATATACTATTATACATATACTCCTACTCCCGGTGGCTAGAGGCAAAATTGAAGGAAGTCGTTATGATTCAGATTCAACTGGAGGATATAATAATATATAGACTACACAAAAGGATTTGAGTGATTAGGTGATTTTTCAACATTCGGGATACAAATCGCGGTTCAAAAATTTCAAGAAACTTATTTTCTTCCAACTTCCAATCCAACTTCCAATAAGTAGATTCGAAATTAATTTAAGGAATAACAATTATGAAAATCAGGGCTTCAGTTCGTAAAATTTGTGAAAAATGTCGACTGATCCGCAGGAGGGGACGGATTATAGTAATTTGTTCCAACCCGAGACATAAACAAAGACAAGGATAATCTTTCGAAAAGTTTAGAAAGTAACCGATGAACAAATCAAAATAAAAGATCGGTTTTGACATGAAATGGATATATCCATATATCTCTGACTTATATTTATGAAATGATCAAATATGGCAAAATCTCCACCACGAAGTGGTTCACGTAGGCCGGGACGGATCGGTTCACGTAAAAGTGGACGTCGAATACCAAAGGGCGTTATTCATGTTCAAGCAAGTTTCAACAACACCATTGTGACTGTTACAGATGTCCGGGGTCGGGTAATTTCTTGGTCCTCGGCCGGTACTTGTGGATTCAGGGGTACAAGAAGAGGTACGCCTTTTGCTGCTCAAACCGCAGCAGGAAATGCTATTCGAGCAGTAGCGGATCAAGGTATGCAACGAGCAGAAGTCATGATAAAGGGTCCTGGTCTCGGAAGAGATGCGGCATTACGAGCTATTCGTAGAAGCGGTATCCTTTTAAATTTCGTACGGGATGTAACCCCTATGCCACACAATGGTTGCAGACCCCCTAAAAAAAGACGGGTGTAGAAATAAACATTGAAGAGATTTCAAGAGAAATAAATGACTCAATGATCTGACAAATAATATTACTATGGTTCGAGAGAAAGTAAAAGTATCTACTCGGACACTGCAGTGGAAGTGTGTTGAATCAAGAGCAGACAGTAAGCGTCTTTATTATGGGCGCTTTATTTTGTCTCCACTTATGAAAGGTCAAGCCGACACAATAGGCATTGCGATGCGAAGAGTTTTGCTTGGAGAAATAGAAGGAACATGTATTACACGCGCAAAATCTGAGAAAATCCCACACGAATATTCTACCATAGTGGGTATTCAAGAATCGGTACATGAA